GGAAGGAAGAAAGCGAGTGATCTGGTAATTCCTCATCCTCAAAGCAGTCCTTCCTGGAGTCTCAACAAATAAGTAATTATAGGAGTAAAGTGTTGATATAATTCGAAGAAGCAAACGACAATTTAATTTCAAGTTAATAAAGAAAAAAAGTAAAATAAGTATGTAATCTAAGGTACTTTTTTACATTTCTAGATTAAACAAAAGGATTCGCAAATAAAAGCGCTAATGCCACAACCAGTCCGTAAATTGTTAAAGCTTCCATAAAAGCTAGACTAAGCAATAAAGTACCTCGTATTTTACCCTCTGCTTCTGGTTGTCTCGCAATACCCTCTACAGCTTGGCCTGCAGCAGTACCTTGACCAACTCCGGGTCCAATAGAAGCAAGTCCTACAGCCAATCCAGCAGCAATAACGGAAGCGGCAGAAATCAGTGGATTCATGGTAAGTTCCTCGCACCAAAAAAAAGAAATGGTTAATGATACAATCAACCAATGAATTATTACTTAATTTTATCATTAAGTTTGATCATTAAGATCTATTGGGTCGGAGTAACTAAAAACTAATGATAATATTACTGAATCGTCAGAACTACTTCGATATCTCGTTTTTTGTTTCTACTCATGATGAAGTTTTTGTAAATCCATATACATACGGCTCTAGTTATTGCATTTCTTTCTTTCCAACCATTCTTTCATTCCATCTTTCGTTCTTTACTCTTCTATATCCTTGAGTTCATCTGTTTTTTCATCCAATCCACAATCACAAATGAAACAGAAGAAAGGACTTGACTTATCTTGTAATCCATCTAATCTAAATGCAGTAAACTGCAACCAAATCAATATATGCAATCATCAATATATGCAATGGATATCAATATGATCGATATCAACGATATCAATATGTATATCAATACATATATATATATATATATCTTTTTTTTTTATTTATTTTGCTATATATATTGCTATCTATATATATTGCTATATATATATATATTACATATATATATATATAGCATATAGTTAGATATATATATAGTTAGTTAGTATATAGGTAAGGCATAAGGACTTCTATTTATATATAGATAGGACTATATAACTAGTGAATATCTAATATTACATATACATATTACATATACATTTCTTTCTTCCATAACGTAAACTGGCCACATTTTATATTGAATCGGATTATAGAATCATTCCTCGAAACCCACACAAAAAGTGGCTGGACTTATAGACATTACATACATCTAGTGTGACCTCCCCAACCCATCTTTTTTTTTTACAATTCCGTAATATCGTTCATCTTCTCTCCTACGACTCTAGGTCATATATTCATACGTATTTATATCTATTATGTTCTCCAACCAAGCAGATTATCTTGAACCATGCATGAATTGGGATAAGCTAAAAAAAAAGACTATTTCGAAAACTAGTTAATGATGACCCTCCATGGATTCGCCTATATAAGCCGCGGCTAACGTTGCAAAAATAAGAGCTTGAATACCACTTGTAAATAATCCAAGAAACATGACAGGTATAGGAACTACTGAAGGGACTAAAGAAACAAGAACAACAACTACTAATTCATCAGCCAATATATTCCCGAAAAGTCGAAAACTAAGAGATAAAGGTTTTGTGAAATCTTCTAGGATGTTAATTGGTAAAAGTATTGGAGTTGGTTTGATGTATTTCTCGAAATAACCCAACCCTTTTTTGGTAAGACCTGCATAAAAATATGCCACTGACGTGGGTAAAGCTAAAGCAACAGTAGTATTTATATCATTCGTGGGCGCAGCTAACTCCCCATGAGGTAACTGTATGATTTTCCAAGGTAAAAGAGCACCTGACCAATTAGAAACAAAAATAAATAGGAACATAGTTCCAATAAAGGGAACCCAAGGTCCATATTCTTCTCCAATCTGGGTTTTGCTCAAGTCTCGAATAAATTCAAGGACATATTCAAAGAAATTCTGACCGTCGGTCGGAATGGTTTGTGGATTCCGAACAGCTATGATGGCTGAACCTAACAAGATAGCAATTACGACCCAAGAAGTGATAAGTACTTGGGCATGGATTTGTAAACCTCCTATTTGCCAATAGAAATGTTGGCCTACTTCTACACCCGATATATCGTATAACCCCTTGAGTGTTTTAATGTAACATGGTATAACATTCATATTGTCCTCTGATAGAAATTGAACTTCAAAAAAGGAATTAGTTTGATTCAACCATTTCTTTCTCAACTCACCAACTTGAATCATTAATCATATATTTAGGATACCAAGAAATCACATAACATCATAATATATATCAATATCCCCAGTTCTTTTTTTTTTATCTATTTTCAAAAATTCAAAAAAAAAGTAACCGATCCAATAAATCTATGGAGTTGCCCAATAATTAACATTAACTAATTTTATTATTCTTAATCTTAATCATAATCAACGATTTCTTATATAGCTAGAACGACCTTCACAAATTGCGGATACTAATTTGTTAAGAATCAATCGAATTGAAGCTATAGCGTCATCGTTGGCTGGAATCGAAATATCTGCAAGATCTGGGTCACAATTTGTATCGATTAAACAAATCGTCGGAATCCCCAAAATGGCACATTCTCGAAGAGCCGTATATTCTTCTTGCTGATCAACGATGATCACAATATCAGGCAATCCCGTCATATATTTGATCCCACCGAGATATGTTTGCAAGGTAGATAATTTTCTCTTCAACATTGCTGCATCTCTTTTGGGGAGACGGTTGAGTTTCCCCATCTTTTCTTCTGCTCTTAAGTCCCTGAACTTATAAAGTCTCGTTTCCGTAGTGGACCAATTCGTTAACATACCACCGAGCCATTTTTGATTAATAAAATGAGACCGAGCCCTTATTGCAGCTGATGCTACTGAATCCGATGCTTTATTTTTGGTACCGACGATTAAGAAGTTTTTTCCCCTACTTGCTGCATCAAAAACTAAATCACAGGCTTCTGATAAAAAACGAGCAGTTCTAGCGAGATTTGTAATATGAATACCTTTACGCTTTGCAGAAATGTAAGGGGCCATTCTAGGATTCCATTTCTTAGTACCATGACCAAAATGAACTCCTGCTTCCATCATCTCTTCCAAATTGATGTTCCAATATCTTCTTGTCATTTTTTCCCACACTTCCTTTTTGTTTTTTCTTTTTCGTATTATTAACAAAGAGACGAGGTACCTTGAAATAAATAATTGTTCCGATGGAACCTTCTACCGGGGATTGACCATTGATACACGGCACAAACCATAAATTTTTTTAATTACTTATTTTATTTATTACCAAATCAATAATCAGACCAGTATAGTTAAAAGATAGTTAAAGTGAAAATGAATCCGCTCTTAGGAATCATTAAATCGCATAAATTATTGTTCTGATGTCTCATGTAAATTTGTCTCATGGAAATTGTTTGTCGCGTAAGAACAAAATAATTCTCTATGGTGTAACAAAATATCTCCCATTTCCAACTCGAATAGATTTTTTCTTTTGATTTCCAAATAAATGTTTTTGTCTTGCCTTGAACGGTGCACAAATTTTTGGAATCCGGTACCAACAGGTATAATCCCCCCCAGAACAACGTTCTCTTTCAGGCCTTTCAACCAATCAATACGACCTCGTAGAGCAGCTTTTGCTAAAACTCGAGCGGTTTCTTGAAAACTTGCTTCGGATATGAAACTTTGAGTATTCAGAGACGCTCTTGTTATTCCCAATGAGATTGCCCGATAACAGATCGATTCGTCCAAAGCGCGCCCTGCTCGTTCCGCTCGCAACAATCCGATTAATTCTCCAGGCGAAAAAACATTAGACATTCCATCTTCTGAAACCAACACTTTTGATGTTACTTGACGTACAATAATCTCTATATGTCTATTATGGATCTGTACCCCCTGGGATCGATAAACCTTTTGGATCTTATTAACCAAAGAGATACGACTTTGGGCTATGGTTAGCTCAGCTCCAATCAAAAACCCCCAGGGGATCCCAAGAATTCTTGGTATACACTCGTTCCAACCTTCAACTCTCCTTTCGAGGTTCATCGATATTGAATCAATCGAACGCACTTCTAAGATTTGTTCTACTTTTGGAAGACCTTGCGTTATGTCACCAGATCTCGATTTTTCATATATAAATGTAACTAATGTATCTCCTTCGTAAAGGATTTTCCCATAATGACCATGAACAGTTGCTCCAGGAGTAGCCAAATAAGGCTTAGCCGATCTTATAACTAAAAAGTCGACATTAACAATTAAAATTTGACCAGATTTTTTTACGTGTGGTTCGTATTTAAATAGACATACATTTTCACAAATAAATTGTCCAAGGCTAATTTTGATTGATGTCTCTTCACAATAATCATGATGGAGAAAGCACCAATTCAAATGGAATGGGTTCAAAATGATGTTACTGCATAGATCGGGATTATAAATCCTCCTATTTTCATCTATTAAACAGTATTTAAGTACTTGAAGTACTTGGAAAATCTGTTTCAAATTGTCAAGTAGCAAATATTTCTTTAACACGATCTGATTATGAGTTATTAAATGGTAAGATGAATAAAAATTCGATATTTTAGGTACAATAGCGCCTAAGGGACCTAAATAATTCCTAATTGGAATTTGGGGATCCGATTCTTTTGTCACATTGTTATATTTCGAACTATTGAATGGACCAATTCGAGAACAATTGGATGATGACAAAATTATCAAAGATTGGCATTCCTTATTTCGATTCAACAACATACCAATAGTTCCTTGATGTTGGCTAAGTGATTGAATCTTCGCCTTGGAATAAAAAGGATTGATATTGGTGCAATCTAATCCATTATCGGGAATCAATCCGGAACTTGCCCTATCATACCTTTTTCCGGTATACAAAATAGTGGACTTGACTAACTCAATTCTTATGAAATCGCGAATTAGATCATTTGCCCTTACCTCAACAAAGGAAGCATGAACCTCTTCTATAG